ATCAAGCAGCGAGCCCTTATTAGTTTAGTTTAGTAAAGTCAAGCTCCAAAAAACGAGAGATTAACCTGCGGTGCGCTACGCCCGGCAACTCATCAAGCAATTTCTTTGCGCTTTCATTTCAGTGATGAGGTCGCAAAGAGGGAAGTAGGGCTCCTATTGACTAAAGGTGGATTCTTCGCTTTCCTTTAGAATGAAAGTCGCTATGAAGCCCCTACTACTGACTTTTGACTTTGTTTGATTCAAAAGGCGAACAGCCCCCCAACTAGTCGTATGAGGTGGGGTGCTTGTGGTAAGCTGCTTTGGATATGAGGAATTCCTAAAAAAAAAGGCAAAGTCCGGTATTTGACGAAGATCTTTCGATCAATAGATAGGATTTAGTGTTCGATATAGGGGATAGGATCCATCTGCTCTTTCTTTCTCAATTTGATTTAGAGAGATATAACGATATAAAATAAAATCGGGAGATGATAAAGAATACATAGACATCTAAAGGGATGTCTATTCTATTCCTCTTTTTTTTTTTTCAGTGCAAGACAGGAAAGCGCCCTCTTTTTGTCATCCCTGCAGCTTTCCAGATTTTTTATTGAACGCATGGCGTAGCTAGGACCTTCAAATCATGTTTGAGCCTATGTTCAAACCAAACCCACCCCTATTTGTTTGAATAAGGCTAGTAGAAAGAATGCCCGCCAAGTTCAGATAAGGAAATGCTTCCCCCAACCATTAAAGGAAAGGCTCGACGAAGGGAGGGGAAGGAAAACGCTTGAGGAGATCGAGATTGGATTTCTTTTTCATCAAAAACGAAGAAGGCCGAGGATGGCCTACGGTGCGTGTTATCTGAAGGGAACACGCTTTTTCGACCGCGGTGGTATGATTGCCGGGCCCTCTCCTCGTTCCGCCCGCTGGCCTATTAGGTAGGATAGCAGTCTTCGGGCTTTGCCTGCCCTTTCTCATAAAGAATTCCGGCTTGGCCCGGGAAAGCGCTGGCAACAACAGAAAGGAAGGGGTCCATGTAGCTGCTGCGCCCGCCCCCTTCTTAGTCAATGGGGCAGCAGGTTCGGCATCCACTAGAAAAGAGAGAATCCACTTCAGATAACCACGCCTCTGCTAGGCAGCGTGTGGAATGGCCGAGAGCGGACCTTTTTGGATATATAATCCAAGTCGAGAGTGGAGTTACGGAAACAGCCGTCTGATGGAAAACGACTTTCACGTTCGGTTCAGAGAGCACTTTTTTCGTTGAGAATTCCTCGTTCCCTTTCGTGTGAATTCCCCAGCGGCGAATTCGAAACTTGTGGGGCCCTATCTATTCCATCTCTCAAGCCCCGAAGAAAACCCCCCTCCCCTTCGGACTCCATATCTCTTTTGACTCTATATATGTGGGCACCTGATATCTATGAGGGTTCACCCACCCCGGTTACTGCATTCTTTTCTATTGCGCCTAAAATCTCTATTTTTGCTAATATTTCACGTGTTTCTATTTATGGTTCCTATGGAGCTACATTGCAACAAATCTTCTTTTTCTGCAGCATTGCTTCTATGATCTTAGGAGCACTGGCCGCCATGGCCCAAACGAAAGTCAAAAGACCTCTAGCTCATAGTTCAATTGGACATGTAGGTTATATTCGTACTGGTTTCTCATGTGGAACCATAGAAGGAATTAAATCACTACTAATTGGTATCTTTATTTATGTATTAATGACGATAGATGCATTCGCCATAGTTTTAGCATTACGGCAAACCCGTGTAAAATATATAGCGGATTTGGGCGCTCTAGCCAAAACGAATCCTATTTCGGCTATTACCTTCTCCATTACTATGTTCTCATACGCAGGAATACCCCCGTTAGCCGGTTTTTGTAGCAAATTCTATTTGTTTTTCGCCGCTTTGGGTTGTGGGGCTTACTTCCTAGCCCCAGTGGGAGTAGTGACTAGCGTTATAGGTCGTTGGGCGGCCGGAAGGTTGCCACGAGTAAGTCCGTTTGGGAGACCGAAGGCAGTTCTCCGTGCACCGGACACGTAGCTTACCGAATCAGTTGCGACACGGATGGGAATGCATGCTCCGAAAGATAGGGTCGAGTCTGATACATCAACCGTCTACTCAATATCCTTGTACGAGTCCACAATCACTACACGAGATGAACCTTGGTTTGGTGAATTGAAGTTGGCCTTAGGTGTAATAGGACTCCCAGTTACTGCGCGCGATCGTATACTGAGGTGCTCCCCGCCGGTTGTTGGAACGACGCGAGCCGGGCCTCGATTCAGAAAGATGAAGGGCCAAAAAGTCGAAATAGGGGGTTACTAATTCCCCATCTCATTGGGGGCGGAAAACGAATCGACATCTCGATGTGAGACAGCCTTTTCAATTTGAGTTGGGAAAGAACGGCGAAGTCCATCCGAACCGTCCAATGAAGAATAAGAGGAGAACAAAGCGCCAATGGCGCGCGAAGCGCATGCGGAACGGACACGGATAAAAAACAGTGTGGAGAAGAAGCTGCCGAGCTCAT